TTTTACATTAGAAAAAAAAAATCGAAGATCTAGTTACGATTAGAAATAAACTTTTTGATCTTAATCCATGGAGCCTTTATTTGGAAGTGGAAGGGTTGATCCAACTAAAAAAATTATGTTATGTTTCGGGATTTCATAATCCCATTTTTTTTTTCAATTTCTAATTGACTTTTGGATATAAATCACGAGAATGTATATTTTGCCTCAAATGTGTCATTGAGAGGTAAAGGATTAAACCTTTTCTAAGAAATAAAGTTTTTGATTTTTCATCGGAATATGAATTAAACTGAAAGATCCTTTAACTATTTCAGTTGTTAATAGAACGAATCACACTTTTACCACTAAACTATACCCGCTACAATATATATATTATATAGAAATAGATCATTTGTCGAACAAAGGATTGAGAGGTAATCTAGATAAGATAGGATTAGAACCCTAAACTCAAAGGCGAGGGTTGATGTGATCTCTAAGATACTTGATGGAATAGGGGAAGAAGACTTATTCCAATTTCAATAATTGAAATAAATATCTTATCATTTTTTATTCAAAAAAAAAAAAAATGGATAAAAGAAAAAGAAGAAGGTAAAGAGTAAAAAAGAAAACTTCTATCATACATAAAGAAACACTTATCCTAATCATAGGAATGAAATGAAAAGAAGCAAAACAAAGAATGGCCTGGCCAGTACCTAGCCAGGCCGGGGAATAAAAGAACTCTTTGTAAGAAATAAAAGAGGTACTCTTTCTTTCTATTGGAAATTTTGGTTTTTCAATTGGGATTGGAAATATTTGTTTCGAATCATTATTCAAATTGAATTGCTGATAAAATTGGTATATAATTGCTGATAAAATGGATATCTATATAGAAGATAGAAAATCTTTTTATTAGAATAAAGAAAGAAAAAGAAAAAGACTTTTATCCATTTTGAATTCACATGTCACATATCAATTATTCCATTTTTGAATTTTGGATTGGGAGAGATGGCTGAGTGGACTAAAGCGGCAGATTGCTAATCTGTTGTACGAGTTATTCGTACCGAGGGTTCGAATCCCTCTCTCTCCGTTCCTTCGGATCCCTTGAGGTTTCTATTTCGAATTCAAAAAAATCTCGAGTCCCCATTTTATTTCTCATAGTGAAATTTTCATAGTTAAATGGATGAAATAGAAAAATCATCTGAAAATTTTTCAGAATAAAGAAAGGAAAAACGAAAATAAAAACCTTTTTTTTATTCCTCGCGTCCAGGATTACGTCCTGGATCATTAGATAGGAATCCGAAGATGAAGAGAGAAACAAAGAATATCACTACTGTGTAAACAAAGAGTTTGAGAGTAAGCATTACACAATCTCCAAGAGTTTTTTGTGAGAAATAAGGGAATAGATTCTCGATTTTTGTACCACATATCTTGCACCAAGAAAAGAATTTTAAGGAATTCATTTGTCATAAGATTCTTATTCTTTCCTTGGTTATCAAAAGGATCTCCCAAATTAAGTATTTTGAGGTATCATTATTTCATAATAGGGTTTTGATCCCCATAAGATAAGAATGAAGAAGACATTAGGTGATCCAGACTCCGCGTGGCTATCCATATCCACAATTCAATCCATAGAGAATTTCAATGTTTGAATTGAGGATTCATAATGTAAGATTTACCTGATCTTATCAATTGCTCTTCTCTATTTTGTTAGAACACATTTTTTTGTTCGAATCCTTTAGGACAGTAGTCAAATTCAAGATCTTATCGAAAACTTACAGCAGCTTGCCAAACAAGGGCTAAGAGAAAAAAGAGCACAGGTATGACTGGCATAACATCTACGATTGGATTGAAAAAGGCATAAGCCTCCGGCAATTTGGCGAAGAAAAAGCTACTCGAATGAAGGGCAGAATTAAGACAGATCAAACTAAAGATATTAAGCATAACAAACATTTCGTTCTTGCAGATAATTTCATTTTTCTTGAGTTATTGATATAAGAGGAAAAATAAAGAAAAGAAGGAAGAGAAGAACAAAGGGTAGGCAAAAAATCCTTCTTTTTTTTTCTTTGAACTCTCCTAATCAAAAGCCTTCAATTGTAAAATGAAAATCTAGATGGAATCATACTTTCATACAATATCTTAATGGAATTCTATGTAATGATCAATGAATCCATTTTGATTCTACATTTACACATGTTGAATCTTAGCAATAACCAATTCAGTAGATATTTGGGCTGGAATTGACGAACAACCAATATCAATATTATTGTCTATTAGTGTTGAATAGACATCAAAATGGGGCGTGGCCAAGCGGTAAGGCACCGGGTTTTGGTCCCGTTACTCGGAGGTTCGAATCCTTCCGTCCCAGACCGATTCCATCAGAACAAAGAGGGTATTCTTTAACTCTCTTCTTTTTATGTACCAGTGGATACAATGTGATTCCATTTTTATTTTTGATTTCTAATGATTGTTCCATACATTCGATTGTTCCATACATTCATAGAATTCTCTTCGACCTTGTTTCTCACAAGGGGGAAATCGAAATCCCACGTGGATGGAAAAATCTTTTTATTTATATGGTTAGGCTGGGAACATAGATAAATAAAAATGTCTTTCAAAAGGGAAGGATAGGTCGGACCGACCGTTCATCGTATGTCTATTCCGCTCGGTTTCTATTCATATTGAGTGAGGTTAGTTAGTCATTTAGAGAAATTGGATGTTTCATATCTATAAAAAAAAGAAATAATGATTCCCACACCACATGCTTTTTGTTTTGTGGCAAAAAATGAAAGAAGGGTTTCTATCATTTTGGAAAGTAAATAAAGTAGTCCAAATAAATAACCCATTCTAGAGGGATCTTTGAATTCGAAAGAGGGGAGTTTTTGGTACTAATTCCATCACTGGGATTAAAGCGACTCCGGCTATTCAGACTGGGGGGCTCATCCATTTTATTCACTTGACTTTGATAGAATTTATCATTTATAGAAATCAAATTGAATTGCTCAACCTCAAAGTGAAGCAAAAGAAAAGACTCTAGAAAATGAGCCATGCATATAGTAGAATATACTATATTCTTTATATATTCTTATTGTAGTATTTCAGTGACACAGCGGTTTCTATTTCGGTGAAAAAGATCCGGATCCCTTAAACTGTAAGATTTACAATCCAATTAGTCTAGCCCATTGGATTGGCAATTGTTCGTCATATCTGATATCTGATCTATTGCATACGGAAAGATCATATTCCTAGGATTCTGATTTTCTCATATTATAAAATTTTTCAATTAAAGGAAAGAATAACGACCTTAGTCTTATATTGCATGAGTCTTTTTATATCTACCCATCCCATCCTTATGAAAACAAACAAATAAGTTCGATTTTTCTTCATCCATTTATCTGGTTAAAATAATGGATCATTCAATTAGAAAAGAACGGCGAATTTCTGTTATGATGATCAAATTCCCGTCTTTTTCATAAAAGAGATAACTGCGAAACTTTTTAGCTACTCATTGTGATTGTTTCAACGATTTATAAACAAATTCAGTCTTTACAGGAAACTTATTATCAGTAATGATAATGATGCTGAAGTAGGAAATTTGTGAAACTTTTTTTTTTCGATATAGATGTATAAGTATTTATCTAGAGAAGCTTTGACAAGGATTTCACCTCATCTTCTATCATATGGATAGAATGAAACATATTTCTAAAAAACATAAATAAGTGGATTGCTTAATACTTCTTTACATCTATATCGAAAATCAAAAAAAAATTATGGACTACTAGATACCGATTAAGCCAATGACTATTCATGATTCTATATTGAATCAATTCCATATCAGTTCTAGATTCTAAAATTAGAGGAATGTTATGGTAAAACTTCGTTTGAAACGATGTGGTAGAAAGCAACGTGCGACTTGAAGGACATAATCGGCTGTGGATGCAAGAATCCGCCATTTTCTATATTCGCGAAGATGCTCTTGGCTCGACATCGTTTGTTCTACCGGCCCCTAATTGAATCTTATGGGGTACATGATGGAGCTCGAGTCTAAAGTTTTGATTTATTTAGCAGGGGAAAGGATCTAGGGTTAGTACCAATCAATAAGTTGAACAAACTTCGTAAGTATATCTTCGATATAGGAATCAAAGGGGCCAATTTCGAACAAGTTTCAAATAAAAAAAAAAGTGAAACCTTTCAGAATTAAAAAAACTATTTCGATTAAAAGTGTATTGCAGAGGAATCAATCATTCATACGATTCTTCAATAAAAAGAAATAACAAAAGGTATGTTGCTTCCATTTTGAAAGATTAAGAATCACCGAAGTAATGTCTAAACCCAAGGATTCAAGGTAAAGATAACAGATACTGAAACAAGGAAACACTATTTTTCAATTGTCTTACCAGCTGGATTGAATCAAAATATTCAAACAAATGAGGAAATGGATTCTAGGCAAGACAAACAAAAGAGGTTAGAGACGACTCAATAAATGTCTAAGGATTTCCCTTTGAAGTCCTTGAGAATTAACTAACTTGAGTTATGAGTATGAATGATATTTTTTTTTTAAGAAGGAAGAACAAAAACGACTTCAATTCGAGTCTAATTGATGATTTAATGAATCCATTTGCCACTATATGCATAAATTCGGATCATTCTTTCTCGAGCCGTACGAGGAGAAAACCTCTTATACGTTTCTAGGGGGGGTTAATCTACATCTATCCCAATGAGCCGTCTATCGAATCGTTGCAATTGATGTTCGATCCCGAAGAGAGGGAAGGGATCTTCGTAAAGTGGGTTTTTATGATCCGATAAAGAATCAAACATATTTAAATGTTCCTGCTATTCTAGATTTCCTTGATAAGGGTGCTCAACCTACAGGAACTGTTCATGATATTTCAAGTAAGGCAGAGATATTTAAAGAACTTCGAGTTAATCAAACAAAATAAAATTGGTGAGATCAAACAAAAAAAAAGTGCTGTATCCCATTTTTGGGAATTGTTTCTACACTACTCCACCCTTTATTGCCTTGTTCTATTCTATTCATACCTATTTACTATTGTTCTTATATGAATTATGGGATCGTATATCTTAGAATGACAAAAAATATTCCATTTTATTAATATCAGACGGGCAGAAAAAAAGATCGAGTGAATAGATGAAATTACTGGATCTATGAGATGGGGGGTATTACCAGCAATCGGATGGTTTTTGCTGGTGGACTTCACTAACAAACAAAGAATGAATCTTGCTTATTGTACTTACCTCCATTGGAGAAACGCGAGATTTTTCCTTCCTTTCCTTAAATTATTCCCCTATACATATTTCATTTCTTATCTATGTAGTGCCAATCCAACACAAATACAAATTCTTTTATTAATTATTATTAATATTATAAATTTTTTTTTTTCAACATTCAATTCATATTGACAATGGTGTATCGAACAAATATAATTCGATCGTGGAGAAATCGATCGATTTCTCCACGTCCAAAAAGTTTGTTTATTTACTTCACTTGACACAAATGATAGATTCACAAAATTCACTGGAACAAAAGAAGTATTTTTTTCATTTAATGGATAAATTCATGGAAAAATTTAGGATAAGGGGAGTGGTGGCCTATTCATTTTTACACCTATCCATAGTAGAGTACTACTATATGGATCCTGCAATCCGCTGTATTTTAGTCTGATCTGTTCGTTTTTATTTCTTTTTGATTTTTCTGATAGATTATCAAATGATTCCTTTCGATTTTTTACTAGTTACTAGTTCCATTTTTTGGTAGGATGGGTTAGGCATTTCTTTATCATTTCTTTTTTTTTTTTTTACGATCGTATCTACACATCATATTTAGTTACATACACGGGTTGCTAACTCAACGGTAGAGTACTCGGCTTTTAAGTGCGGCTAGGATCTTTTACACATTTGGATGAAGCACGATATTCGTCCATACTATTGGTAGAGTTTGTAAGACCACGACTGATCCTGAAGGGAAATGAATGGAAAAAACAGCATGTCGTTTCAATGGAGAATTATAAGAATACGTCATTCTTAATCCTTACCAGATCGGTACAAAATCTTGTTTTGATTCTTGGAATGGGACCAAATCAATTCACCATTGGGTCAAGTCAATAAATGGATAGAGCTCTATAGCTCCAATTATAGGGAAACCAGAAGAAACGAGCTTTTATTCTTAATTCGAATAATTACCCGATCTAATTAGAGGTTAAAAATATATTAGTGTCTGATGTGGGAAAGGGTGTTCTCCTGCGAGTGAATCATTGATTCCCTTTTTATGAATCCTAATTATTTATTATTTTCTACTAGATTCTATTATGATTATAGAGTAGAGACGAATGTGTAGAAGAAACAGTATACTGATGAATAGAATTTATTCCAAAATCAAAAGAGCGATCGGATTGCAAAAATAAAAGATTTCGAGCCATCCCTTGTAATTGTAAGGAAAGATAGGATGGAAAAAGAGAGAGAGGATCTGTTGATTGGCCTGCCTGTCCTCGGGGTATTCCTTCTTTTCTTATTGGATACCCTGTTCTGACCGTATCGCACTATGTATCATTTGTTAACCCAAGAAATCTCCCACACTTTTGGGTCAAATATTATTTTCAATGGAAAAATTCCAAGGATATTTCGAAACATTTCGATCCGGGCAAAGGCACTTCCTCTATCCACTTCTCTTTCAGGAGTATATCTACGCACTTGCTCATGATCATAGTGTAAACAGACCGGTTCTTTACGAATCCATGGAAAATTTAGGTTATGATAATAAATCTAGTTCACTAATCGTGAAACGTTTAATTATTCGAATGCATCAACAGAACCATTTTCTTATTTCTGTTAATGATTTTCACCAAAATCGATTTTTCGGGAATAAAAATAATTTGGATTCGAAAATAATATCAGAGGCTTTTGCAGTCATTGTTGAAATTCCATTCTCCTTCCAATTAGTATCTTACCTAGAAAAAAAAAACGAAATAGAAAAATCTCAAAAATTACGATCTATTCATTCAATATTTCCCTTTTTCGAGGACAAATTAGTATATTTAAATCATGTATTAAATATACTAATACCCTACCCGATCCATCCGGAAATCTTGGTTCAAACCCTTCGTTACTGGATACAGGATGTTCCCTCTTTGCATTTATTGCGAATTTTTTTCTACGAGTATCGTAATTCGAACAGTCTCATTAGCCAAAAAAAATCCATCTCTTTTTCAAAAGAAGAGAATCAAAGATTATCCTTGTTCCTATATAATTTTCATGTATATGAATGCGAATCCATATTCATTTTTCTCCGTAAACAATCCTCTCATTTACGATCAATATCCTCTGAAGCCTTTCTTGAACGAATCCATTTCTATGGAAAAATAGAGCATCTTGTAGTAGTACTTTGTAATGATTTTCAGAAGACCTTGCGGTTGTTCAAAGATCCTTTCATGCATTATGTCAGATATCAAGGAAAATCCCTTTTGATTTCAAAAGGGACTCATCTTTTGATGAAGAAATGGAAATATCACC